TCCAATATCTTCTTGTCATTTCTCCCTCCCTTCCGAAAAAAAAAAAGAGATGAGGAACGCCGAACTGAAAAAAAAAAAGAAATAATTGTTCCAGTGGAACCTTCTCTTCTACTGTAGATTGGCCTGTAGATAGACGCCCAAGCCATTAGTCTTTTCTATTGCTTACTATTTTCATTACCAAATTAACTAAATGCACCACATATACAGGTAGGCAAGAGGAACTCGCTTTTAAGAATCATTAAATTCTAAAAATGATAGTTCCGTTCTATCATGAAAGTTCTTTGAAAGATGAAAGAAACGAATCAAATAATTTTCTGTGGTGAAACAGAATATCTCTCCTTTCCCCGTCGAATCGATTGTTTTTTTTTGTTTCCAAGGGAAAAGGGTTTTTCTTATATTGTTGGGAAGGGGGCACGAATCTTTTCAACCCGGTACCAACAGGTACCATACCCCCCAAAACAACGTTCTCCTTCAAGCCCTTCAACCAATCGATCCGATCCCGAAGAGCCGCTTTTGCTAAGACTCGAGCAGTTTCTTGAAAACTCGCTTCAGATATAAAACTTTGCGTATTGAGAGATGCTTTTGTTATTCCCAATAAGAGGGCTCGGTAACAAACCGCTTCTTCCAACGCGCGCCCCATTCGCTCCGCTCGCAACAATCCAATTAGTTCTCCAGGTAAAAAAACATTAGACATTCCATCTTCTGAAACCAACACTTTTGATGTTATTTGACGTACAATAATTTCTATATGCCTATTATGAATCTGCACCCCTTGGGACCGATAAACCTTTTGGATCTTATTAAGCAAAGAGATACGACTTTGCACTATAGTTAGCTCAGCACCAATCAAGAATGCCCACGGCATTCCAAGAATTTTTGTTATATGGTCGTTCCAACCCTCAACTCTCTTTTCTAGATTCATTGATATTGAATCAACCGAACGCACTTCTAATACCTGTTCTACTTTTGGAAGCCCCTGGGTTATATCACCAGATCTCGATTTTTCATATAGAAATGTAATTAAAGTATCTCCTTGGTACAGAATTTCCCCGTAATGGCCGTGAACAGTTGCTCCTGGAGTAGCCAAGTAAGGTTTAGCTGATCGTATTACTACAGAGTCAACTTGAACAAGTATAACTTGACCCGATTTTAGGTGGGGTGCGCTTTTGACTATACATATATTTTCACAAATAAGCTGACCAAGACTCATTTTTGTAGATGTTTCTTGACAATAATTGAGATGGAGAAAACCCCAATTCAAATTCAAAATAATGTTACTGCACGGATCCGGATTCGCAATTTGCTCATTTTCATCTAGTAAAAAACAGTTAATTACTCTAAAAGTCCGTTTTAAATTGTCAAGTTGCAAATACTTATTTACTAAGATCTGATTATGAGTTATTAAATGGTAAAAGGAATAAACATTTGCAAGTAAAAAAGATGTTCCTAAAGGCCCCAGCGAATTCTTACTTGGAATTCGAGGATCTTTTGTAATTTGAATTGATTCTTTTATAAAATTGTGATATTTTACATCAGTGAATGAATCCATTCGAAAACAATTGGATGATGACAAAATTATCAACGACTGAAATCCCTTCTTTCTATTCAACATCGTATGAATAGTTTTTTGATTTTGATTAACGGGTTGCTGAATTCTTACTCTGGAATAAATAGAAAAAAACGGATTGATATTAGCACAACCCGATCCATTAGCAGAGAGCAACCCTGAGCCTGATGGATCATTTCTTTTTCCGATATATGAAATAGTGGATTTCACCAAATCAATTCTTAGAAAATGTCGAATCAAAGCATTTGACCTTATTTCAACAAGGGAAGCGGGGGCGTCTTGACTAGAAGAACTTTTTTTACCTTGTGTCCAATTCAATACTAAACAAGTCCGAACTAATTGAATATTTGTATCAGAAATTCCTCGAATTGGTTTACCATTTCCAGAAAGGATATAATTGACAACTTGAAGTTGCACATTATCCTTTTCCTGCAGCGGATCGGGGGAAAAAAGCGTTGCTAAGGTTATACCCTCCATTATTTCATATGTAATGACCGTCCGAATTAAAACAAAATACTTTTTCTTACTAAGTGTAATCCGTTGAACATAGATCCAATGTTTCCGTTTTTTTGATTCCTTGGAATTTTGTTTTCCTGTTCCAAGTGGTATCAAGACGCCGCTATATCGGGATATTTTATCTGTCTCTCCAGGAAAATGGATATCTCCAGAAAAGATTTTAAGTTCAATTCTGTTTTTTTTTCTCTCCACTCGGACCAACCCGCCCACTCGGCTTCTTATATTTAAAGTAATTTGTGTATCTACCCTAATGATACTATTATTCCGTACCATTATGTACGAAGATACGGGTAAGATATGCACTTCCTCGGGAATGAAAAAAAACTGATCGACTTTTGTTTGGTATTTTTGCCAAAACTCCTTGTCTCCTCGATACTCAATCAAATCCTCTTTTTGTAGGATTGAATGCATTTCTAGAGTCCCATATTTAGTAATGCCCGAACTCTTTCTTCTGTATCGAGGATCGTCGAAACAAGCAAGAATACTCTTTCTACGCAAAATACCATTGGGGGGGATTTCAATAAAGATACCTGAGGAGGGCATTAGTTCGTTCTCGTGTTCTTGAATCGACTGGAGTGGAATGATGAATCTATTTTTTCGCCTCTGTGAAAATAAATCCGAATTCTGGTAGAGAATGGTGGGATCTATGAGATTATAACGACCAGTACCTCTAATTCGACCAATGTCTGAATAATCAGGAATCCTAGGTTCTTTTTTACCCGAAAAATCGGAAGGGAAGATTTTTTGCTTCAACTGATCATTCGTTCCGAAGAGGTTAGATGTGGATCTTCTCTTGAGAGAAGAAGAATGCGCACTCATTTGATCTTGATCCTTATGAAGCGCAAGTGAGACTAGACTAGATCTGCACGGACCTCCTAATAATACCCATAAATGACTTGTTTTAGGTAGTAGATGAACGTTGCCATATGTAAATTCGAGTGCATGATACACGTCGGTGCTCCAGTGCATTTCTCCGTCCGAGTCCGAATAAATATGTTTTCGAACCCTCTCTTTAAAATTCAAAGTGGATGCTCCTGCACGAATCTCCGCAATTACTTGTTCTGATTCTACATATTGATCATTTTGAACTAAAAGAAAACTTTGGGGTGGAATATTTACATTATGTCGAATATCTTTACTCTCAATAGTTACATACAAGTTTATAGAACATAGAAACGCGGGATGTCCGTGGCGTGTACGTGTCGGATGAACCAAATCCTCATTGAATTTTATTTTTCCATTAGAAGGAGCTCGCACATGTTCTGCAGTACCCCCCGTGAATACTCCACCGGTATGAAAAGTTCTTAATGTTAATTGAGTACCCGGTTCCCCGATTGATTGGCCTGCAATAATACCTACAGCTTCTCCCAGCTCAACCAGGTCGCCATGAGTAGGACTCCGGCCATAACATAATCGACAGATCCAAGATGCACTCCTACAAGTAAAAGGAGTTCGAATAGCTATTGATTGTGCTCGAAAGGTTATGAATCGATTTACAAGTCCAACCTCAATGTTTTGATTTCGAGTGGCAATACACCGCGTGCCTATATATATATCATCGGCTAATACACGACCAATTAATGTTTGGATAAAAATCCTTTCTAGCATCATCCCATTCTGAAGACTCATAGAAATACCACGAACAGTACCACAATCCGTCCGGCGTACAACAATGTGTTGAACTACTTCAACAAGTCTGCGCGTGAGGTATCCAGCATCTGATGTTCGTACAGCAGTATCGACAACCCCTTTACGAGCTCCGTAGCAAGAGATTATATATTCTGTTAAAGAAAGCCCTTCGCGTAAATTGCTTTGAATGGGTAAATCAATCATTTGGCCTTGGGGGTCCGACATTAATCCTCTCATACCTACTAATTGATGGACCTGAGATGCATTTCCTCTAGCTCCCGAAAAAGACATCATATGAACTGGATTTAAGGGGTCAGTCATCCGAAAATTCGGATTCATTTCTTGTCGCAGATATTCACTTGTGGCATACCATATTTCAATGGATTGGCGTAATTTTTCTACCGCGTGTACATTCCCATAATGATGGTGTTTTTCCAAAATAAAACTTTGTTGTTCAGCATCTTGAACTAGCCATCTCTTCGATGGTATTGTTAAAAGATCATCAATTCCCAATGAAATGGATGTAACAGTAGCTTGTTGAAAACCCAGGGTCTTTACTTGATCCAGGATATGTGATGTATATGCCATTCCGAAGTGATCTATTAATCTACTAATAAGTCGTTTCATGGCAGCTCCGTCTATCACTTTATTGTGAAATACCAGATTGGCCCGTTCTGCCATAACATAAGTACCTCCCTATTCTGCTGAGTATGATTCGACAATGGGGTTTAGTCAGTGATTGGAAAACTTCCTTTTCTCGATTCTCGATCTTGATTCGCGTAGAAATTCCGGAACTATGGGCTGTGTTAAAGTCAAGAGATCTTAATTCCTACTGGTATCGTAGCGTAGCATTTCTTAGCCTAGTTGGGTACCGTATGAACAGGCACGAGAAAACCCATGTACGGCTTCTTCAATTTCTCGATAAAGAGAAATATAACCAGCAGTGGTTCGAATATATATATAAAGAATTTCTTTTTTTATACTTCTTACTATTAGATAGTGTCCATAAATTTCATAATAAGTGCCTAAAGATTCATAGTGAACCTCGATGGCAGTTTCTCTTGAAGCAATAAGGCATTGATCTAGTCGCCACCGGAGCCACAAAGGACTATCTAAATTGATTCGTTTCTGGCGAAAAGCTCCAATCGCATCATAGGAATTAGAAAAACAGGGTTCTTTCGTATACACATGGTTATTGTTGTCACTTCTTTGATTTTGATAGTTTCTGCGATTCCGTGGATTATATCTATTTATACAAATACCTCGACGATTCCCGCTCGTTAATACA